ACCTACGACATCGGGTTTTGGAGACCCACGTTCTACCGAACTGAACTAAGAGCGCTTTATTATCACAATAAATATTTTGTGACCTAACTCATCTTGGATATATATACTATCATAAATAAGAAAATTAAAGATTGATTATGTATATCCAATGTTAATCAATCTCAATTGACCCCTCGTTACTGTTCATAAGATAAGTAATAGGTAGGGATGACAGGATTTGAACCCGTGACATTTTGTACCCAAAACAAACGCGCTACCGAGCTGCGCTACATCCCTTTCAATTAGCCTACAGTGTCATTGTAGAGAATCCTTGTCTTGTTTTCCACATCTTTATTTCTTTCATTGATATACCAAATTATCTTGTCATTTCTTAATTTTTTTTAGTCTCATATCATTATAACATATAATAATAGACTTATATTATATACGTACTAAAGAAATATGAAACCAAAAAAATGAATATTTTTTGGGAATTCTCAGACAAAAAGGGACGTATTTTTTTTTGTTTTACGAAAAGGAATATCTACTGAATCGTTGTACATTTCAATTTGCATTAGGAATTCTGCGTATAAATCCAAGTGTCAGTCATTAACTACATATACACATCTGGTCATATATGTATTACCATTATGTATTACAAATTGTAATAAAATTACAATAACAAATAACAAAGAAGGAGGATTTTAAATGCGAAATCTAAAAACATACCTTTCCGTGGCACCGGTAGTAAGTACTCTATGGTTTGGGTCTTTAGCGGGTTTATTGATAGAGATCAATCGTTTATTTCCGGATGCGTTGATATTCCCTTTTTTTTCATTATAGTAATTGAGATGGGAAGGGATGAAGAAAATTAGAGATACAATCAAATATCTGTGACTAATCCATCCCCTTCTCTTCTTTTTTTTATAATTAAAATAAATTAGAAAAGAAAAAGAATAAAAGCGGGTTCACCCTAGTCAAACTAAGAACTCGGGTTTCCAGGCGAAAAATTAAATTAATTAATAATAGAGTGAGAAAGAAAATGGAATAGCTGTGGCATGGCAACAATATCATACAAGATAATTCAATGAAAAAGAAAAATTAAATACTTTACAGCGATTCTAAATTAGAAATATATAGTTAGAAATCATTATATTACTTATTATTACTATATTGATAGATTGCAACGAAATCTTTCATAATTGGATTTCGAGTTAGCAACTTCTATTTTTTTTTTACTTCCTTTCTTCTTCTTCGTTTCGGATCGGAAAATAGAAAAATAGAAGAGTTGAGTCAATCAAAAATCCAAAGGGGGTTCATGGCCAAGGGTAAAGATGCCCGAGTAACGATTATTTTGGAATGTACCAGTTGTCTTCGAAACCGCGTTAATAAGGAATCAAGGGGCATTTCCCGATATATTACTCAAAAAAATCGACATAATACGCCTAGTCGATTGGAATTGAGAAAATTCTGTCCCTCTTGTTACAAACATACGATTCACGGGGAGCTAAAGAAATAGATCGAACCGATCGCTCGCGTGTCCGCCTTCCATTCCAAGGAAGACGAAAAACGACATATTATATATAACAGATCATATATTTATTTAAATATAAACAAAACAAAGCAATCCTATTTTTTAATTCGAAATCATTTTTGATCCGATCAAAATAGCATTAGGATTTTCGGGACAAGGAATAAAAAAACCATGGATAAATCCAAGCGACTCTTTCTTAAATCTAAGCGATCTTTTCGTAGGCGTTTGCCCCCGATACAATCGGGGGATCGAATTGATTATAGAAACATGAGTTTAATTAGTCGATTTATTAGTGAACAAGGAAAGATATTATCTAGACGGGTGAATAGATTGACCTTAAAACAACAACGATTAATTACTATTGCTATAAAACAAGCTCGTATTTTATGTTTGTTACCCTTTCTTAATAATGAGAAACAGTTTGAAAGAAGCGAGTCGACTCCTAGAACTACTGGTCTTAGAATTAAAAATAAATAGGCTTGCTCTTCTTCAATTGAATCAAAATAAAATTCCAATCCGAATTCAAATGCAAATTGACGGTTTGTTCAAAAAATCTGAAAATTCAAATTTTATTGTTGTGTCGTAAGAAAAAAAAGAATTGGGGAAGAAGAATAAATCTTTTTTTATTGACCGTGTTTGTTCGTTGTGATGACTTTATCATATCCTATTTTATTATACTAATTTCTACTCTACTTTCCCAAGTTCATTTGTCAAGGAACTCCATTTAAAACATTTCATTTCTTTCAATCTCCTTATCTTATTTTAAGATCTCATTGGAAATCATATAAAGACAATTCCTATTTAATATAGCTATTTGTGCAAGTATTTTACGATTAAGAAGCAACTGCCTCTTGTACAGATGGTGTATTAATGTACTATAACTGTAGTATACTTTATTGGCTCGAATTACTGCATTTATCCGAGTGATCCACAAACGACGAAAATCTCTCTTTTGCCTACCTCTATCCTGATGAGCCGAAACCAAAGCTCTTATTTTCTGTTGAGTAATAGTTCGAGTAAGTCTTGAACGAGCCCCTTGAAAGCTTGATGCAAATAAACGAATTTTGGTTCTACGTCTTCGAGCTATATATCCTCGTTTAATTCTAGTCATTGAATAAATGAAACTTTGATGAATAACTAATTGATTTCTTTTCTTTCAGTTATTTCCTTTCCCTTTCCTAGTCTATTAATAACAAAACGGATTCTTCCAATGTATAAAATAAAAATTCCAATGGCTTTTGCTACTATAACCTTCCCGACCACGATTTTTTCTTTTTTTTTTTTCTAGGCTTCTCGCCTCGAAATAAGAAATTGTATTGATACTAGGTATCAAAAAAACATAGTAAATTAAAGTAAATAAAAAGTAGTAAATAGAAATAGGTATGTATATAGTGGGTTCCATCGTTTCTATGGTTACGTCTTAAACGGTGAGGTCCTCTCTATACACCGGAGCCTCTTCCCTCATTTAATTAATGTTAACTTGTACAGTTCACACTCTTTGGCTCTACCCATAATTATCCAGTAATAGGTCTTTCACAACGAGACTCACCTATACAGTAACGGTATTTAATTATGAAGATTAGCTGAGTAGCTGACCCTGTTAGTCCGTTCTTGCAAGAGTCAGGGCATAATCTTTCTGCTCTTTAAATAGGATTTCCCTGCTTAATGAATACCATTTGCTACCAATGGGGAATTCTTTCTCATCTTAAATTAAAAGTGGAAGTGATTGGATTTGTACCAATGGCAACCATAAATTAATTTGATACCACAATAGAAGGGTATGATAGATCTTTTTTAGATTTTTAGCTATTTTCATTTTTCGTATAGTGAATGGTGGTCTTCCATTCTATCCTATTCACTGGTACTGATCATTTATACTGGATCAATTGTTTTTGGCCTAGTCCATGATCTGAACGAGTCGCACATACACCCTAGTACATGTTCCTCGTCGCTGAGGACATCCCCGAAGAGCGGGGGATTTCGTGACATTTTTGATTGGCTGTCTTGTGTTTCTAATAAGTTGTTTAATAGTTGGCATGTTGAATCATACACATAATGGGCTGGTTTAGATCGATCCTAACCAAATAATTATGAATAATTTTTATATTAATGGATTCATAGAATATTGTATTAAATCTGGTACGAAGATAAAATCTTAAATTGTATATTTGCGTGAAATCCTTCTTATTTTTTATTCAACCGCTACAAGATCAACAAGTCCGTGAGCTTGGGCTTCTGTTGCTGACATAAAAACATCTCTTTCCATGTCTTCGGAAATAACCCATAAGGATTTGCCCGTTCTTTGTACATAAACCCTTGTGATGGTTTCGCGCAGCTTCAGTAGTTCTTCCGCTTCCAGGATAAATTCTCCCGTCTGTGCCTCATAAAAAGAACTAGCAGGTTGATGGATCATTACCCTGATCTGATGATATAATAAATAATTATTCTATCTCGCATGATGAAAGGCGAAAAGATAAAGAATAATATAATAAGAAAAAAAAGATAGAATTGAACAACCGTACAGGCATCTTTTGCACATTGCATACGGCTCTACAATGGAATTCACTTTTATACCTATACCTTTTTTTTACCTTACATTGAATAAATAGAATATATATAAATAATATAGGGTCTATCATATTCACATAGGTAAATGATCCAACAACCGCCCTTCCTTTTGAAGTAGTTAAAGATATACTATGATGGTTCCGTTGCTTTATATATTAATTTCGTCTGTTATTTAGCAATCCCAAAGTTTCTTTTTTTTTTCAAATAAAAATAAGTAAAAAAAGAAATTTTATTTTCTTATTCTTTAATAAAAATAATATATATTAGTTTTTCGGTGTGAAAACAAAAAAAGTTTGTGACGCTGAAATGGGTCTCCTGATATATCAGATAAAATAGGAAATACCCTTTATCTCATACTACTCTTTCGATACATAATGGAATGGAACGATTTTGAAAAAAAAAAAAAATTCTCGTATCGAATTCGAAGTGCCATGCTATTATTACTTAATATTCATATATCGCGAAGGCATAGTTTTCTTTTTTCTCTCAAATCAAATAAAAAATTCATTGGCGCCAAGCGTGAGGGAATGCTAGACGTTTGGTAATTTCTCCTCCGACCAGAATAAAAGATCCCATTGAAGCGGCTAATCCCATGCATATTGTTTGTACGTCTGGTTGCACAAATTGCATAGTATCATAAATACCTAATCCAGGTATTACCCATCCGCCGGGAGAGTTTATAAACAAATAGAGATCCTTAGTATCATCCTCTATACTGAGAAATACCATAAGACCAATAAGTTGATTCGAGATCTCGCTATCAACCTCTTGGCCTAAAAAAAGTAATCTTTCTCGATAAAGTCGGTTGATTAGGATAAAATTGTATCCCTTCGGAACCGTACATGCATCTTTTGATGCATACAGTTCAACACAAATCGCGAAAAAAACAAGAATCAATGTGTAGATTCTTTTTTTTTTTCTTTTGTCATAGCAAGCTCTGTCTAACTTGTAACAAAGGGGCTTTTTCTTTCATTTAAAAAAAGATGAGTTTTGGCCTTTTTCTATTTATATAGAAATAGAATTTCTATATATAAATGGAAATAAAAAAATTCACTAAACTTATCGGAGTAACTTCTCATTGATGTATTGTTTAATCGGAATCCAATCCAAATCACGATGTAATTTTCTTGTTCCTGAATGGTCTTCTTGAATTCTTTTAGGTTTATGCTCTACTCCGAGTAAAGATCGGACCGATTTTTATTTGCATATATAAGACAAATGATCCAATACTACGTCTTTTTGCTACGACTTCTTTATTTTTCAATTAATTTCATATCTCCCGCCAAATATTAAATATTCAATGCATTCATCATATTACTCGATTTATTAACAGTTTTAGATCACTTCTATTTATATTATATTAGAGATTATAAAAGAGATTATAAATCGAATATTATATAAATAAATTATAAATAGAATATGATATTAATGATATGATATTAATGATATTAAGTAGAAATCATAGATATCTATTGGTTTTTTTTTCTAAACGGAGCCTGGATACTTCATTTTATTATTTGAACTAAGCCAACCATAAATTATTCTAATTGCTAATATTAATCTGTATACCCCCCTAAAAATAGATTTAATTGTACTTCATTGCATTTCACGCTCCAAATTTTGTATGATTCAATCAATCTTTGTTGGGCGAAAGAGAGGATATCTCAATCGGGAAAGAGAACGGGGAAATACCATATGACCCAATATATCTGACAAGTCGCACTATACGTCAACCCACGATGCATCTTCGTCTCCAGGACTTCGAAAAGGTACTTTTGGAACACCAATAGGCATTAAATGAAAGAAAGATTAAGTACTATATCTCACTTTGATGTGAAAGCGTAAAAATAGGTTTATTGTCTTAATAATATCTTATCTTTTATCATATTTTATCCATAGATTGAATAAGTTCATAAAAAAGGAAGACAGAATCAATAAAATAAAATTCTTACAAGTGGATCCTTTGGATGATGAACAAATATAGATGCAGTTACTCATATAAAATGCTATCAACGACCTACCATTGCGTATTGGTACTTATCGGGTGTAGAATAAATCTGCTTCTTTTTGTTCCTACGAACAAAATTGTTCCATTATTATTGAAAGACTTTCTTACTAAAAGAATAGAACAAATAGTAATCCTTTCCCCGAGATAATCCACTAAAAAAGTAAGAACCATAGTCTATTTTACAATGCAATAAAGTTACATAGCGTATATTTTTGATTGATAAAGGGGTATTTCCATGGGTTTGCCTTGGTATCGTGTTCATACGGTCGTATTGAACGATCCCGGTCGTTTGATTTCTGTCCATATAATGCATACAGCTCTGGTTGCTGGTTGGGCCGGTTCGATGGCTCTATATGAATTAGCTGTTTTTGATCCCTCTGACCCTGTTCTTGATCCAATGTGGAGACAGGGTATGTTCGTTATACCCTTCATGACTCGTTTAGGAATAACCAATTCATGGGGGGGTTGGAGTATTACCGGGGGGACTATAACGAATCCGGGTATTTGGAGTTACGAAGGTGTGGCTGGTGCACATATTGTGTTTTCTGGCTTGTGCTTTTTGGCAGCTATCTGGCATTGGGTGTATTGGGATCTAGAAATATTTTGTGATGAACGTACAGGCAAACCCTCTTTGGATTTGCCCAAGATCTTTGGAATTCATTTATTTCTCTCAGGAGTGGCGTGCTTTGGTTTTGGCGCATTTCATGTAACAGGATTGTATGGTCCTGGAATATGGGTATCCGATCCTTATGGACTAACGGGAAGGGTACAAGCTGTAAATCCAGCATGGGGTGTGGAAGGTTTTGATCCTTTTGTTCCGGGAGGAATAGCCTCTCATCATATTGCAGCAGGAACCTTGGGCATATTGGCGGGTCTATTCCATCTTAGTGTCCGTCCGCCCCAACGTCTATACAAAGGATTACGTATGGGAAATATTGAAACCGTCCTTTCCAGTAGTATCGCTGCGGTCTTTTTTGCAGCTTTTGTAGTTGCTGGAACTATGTGGTATGGCTCGGCAACTACCCCCATTGAATTATTTGGTCCCACCCGTTATCAATGGGATCAAGGATACTTCCAACAAGAAATATATCGAAGAGTTAGTGCTGGGCTAGCCGAAAATAAAAGTTTATCTGAAGCTTGGTCTAAAATTCCTGAAAAATTAGCCTTTTATGATTACATTGGCAATAATCCGGCAAAAGGGGGATTATTTAGAGCGGGCTCAATGGACAACGGGGATGGAATAGCTGTTGGTTGGTTAGGACACCCGATCTTTAGAGATAAAGAAGGGCGTGAACTTTATGTACGTCGTATGCCTACTTTTTTTGAAACATTTCCGGTTGTTTTGGTAGACGGAGACGGAATTGTTAGAGCCGATGTCCCTTTTAGAAGGGCAGAATCGAAATATAGTGTCGAACAAGTAGGTGTAACTGTTGAGTTCTATGGCGGTGAACTCAATGGAGTCAGTTATAGTGATCCAGCTACTGTGAAAAAATATGCTAGACGTGCTCAATTGGGTGAAATTTTTGAATTAGATCGTGCGACTTTGAAATCCGATGGTGTTTTTCGTAGCAGTCCGAGGGGTTGGTTTACTTTTGGACATGCTTCGTTTGCTCTGCTCTTCTTCTTTGGACACATTTGGCATGGTGCTAGAACCCTGTTCAGGGATGTTTTTGCTGGTATTGACCCGGATTTGGATGCTCAAGTGGAATTTGGAGCATTCCAAAAACTTGGAGATCCAACTACAAGAAGACAAGTAGTCTGATACAATATTGTTTTGTTATTTTTTGTCTTTAGTTTTGTGATTTAATATAGGCTACCGGATAAATCTTGATTTCAATCGCTGTCTTTTCTTTGACTCTTGCCTTGTTCTTTCTTTTCTTTATCCGGGAGACGATCTCAAATGAACAGGTATGGAAGCTATAATTGTAAACCACGATCAAATCTATGGAAGCATTGGTTTATACATTCCTCTTAGTATCAACTCTGGGAATAATTTTTTTCGCTATCTTTTTTCGAGAACCGCCTAAAGTTCCAACTAAAAAGATGAAATGATTTTTCATTATCTCAATTGAAAGTAATGAGCCTCCCAATATTGAATATTGGGAGGCTCATTACTTCAACTAGTCTCCGTGTTCCTCGAATGGATCTCTTAGTTGTTGAGAGGGTTGCCCAAAAGCAGTATATAAGGCATACCCAGTAAAACTTACAAGTAAACCAGATATAAAGATGGCAACGAGCGTTGCTGTTTCCATTATTATATAGTTTGAAGACCACAATGGATCTATGCTAAGATCATTTATTTACAACGGAATGGTATACAAAGTCAACAGATCTCAATGAATATAAAATAGGATTTATGGCTACACAAACCGTTGAGGGTAGTTCTAGATCTGGTTCAAGACGAACTAGTGTAGGGAATTTATTGAAACCCTTGAATTCAGAATATGGTAAAGTAGCTCCTGGGTGGGGAACTACTCCTTTGATGGGTATCGCAATGGCTCTATTTGCGATATTCCTATCTATTATTTTGGAGATTTATAATTCTTCTATTTTACTGGACGGAATTTCAATGAATTAGATTCACAAGAACTATTACCTAGCTTTTCAATACAAAGTGAAGCATTTAGGTCTCTGATTTTTATCCCATTTTATTTTGGTAGTTCGACCGTGAAATTTCTTTGTTTCTGTATTTCCGGAATATGAGTGTGCGACTTGGTGTATTATAATTGATCCTATGGATAGTACAGAGAATAGGTCTGTCATCTTGCTAGAGATGGTTTTACTTCGTGGGATATTCTCATTGTATGCTATTATCTGAAGCACGGAATATGTAAAATAGATTACTTACATAGTATTAGAACTATGATTCATACTTAATATTCAGACCTCGTGGCCGGACTTTCCATTTTTTTTTTTCAAAGAGTTAGACTTAGAAGTTATAAATTGAAATATTTTTATTCTTTCAAATTCCCATTTATGCTTATTTTGATCAAAGTCTAAAGGTTTCTTTAGATTTTTAGTCATTATGTCTATTCATTGAATAAGTGATGATCCAACAGTTCTTACTCAAGGAATTTTTGGACTTAGTTTGACAAGGTTTTATTGACTCATCCTGGTTCTAGTATGAATCTGAGGTTTTAATTGATTCATAGGGTCTTAACAAGAGAATTCCTATCAATAATAAAGAAAACAGTAGTAAAGTCTCATTACACACAAAAAAAAATAACAAAACAATAAAGAAAATAGGTAAATAGAAGATTCAAGAGGCCCCATCAACATATGGATGAATGAGCTGACTTGATATTTTGGCATTATAACCACAATAAAGAGCTTTCGGATTTTTATTCTTTCCTCTCTTCATAAAAGAGTGCATCATACAATTAGGAAGTTTCGAACACATATCCGATAGAACTTGTATTTGGGTCTTTATGTTTGAGCCGTACGAGATGAAATTCTCATATACGGTTCTCAGAGGGGGAGTACCAGTACCTCAGTTTACCTATCTCAATAAAATCTATGATTGGTTCGAAGAACGTCTTGAGATTCAGGCAATTGCGGATGATATAACTAGTAAATATGTTCCTCCTCATGTCAACATATTTTATTGTCTAGGAGGAATTACGCTTACTTGTTTTTTAGTACAAGTAGCTACAGGGTTTGCTATGACTTTTTATTATCGTCCGACCGTTACGGAGGCTTTTGCTTCTGTTCAATATATAATGACTGAAACTAACTTTGGTTGGTTAATCCGATCAGTTCATCGATGGTCGGCAAGTATGATGGTACTAATGATGATTCTTCACGTATTTCGTGTGTATCTCACTGGTGGCTTTAAAAAACCTCGCGAATTGACTTGGGTTACTGGTGTGGTTTTGGCTGTATTGACCGCATCTTTTGGTGTAACTGGTTAT